CCCTATAGAGCGAAAGAGCTGCCTGGTGATCCCTAGGTTGCAGCACGTTCGGTCGTTAACTCCTCGCGCCGCTGCCGCCGTTTCTAGGACCGACCGACGCCTCACCTGCACAGGTACCTACCTAGTGTCGGTCGCACATTCAACATAGCGTTCGGACTCATGTGCCTTCCAGAACCAGGGGTCTTCGAGCCTGCTGCGTACGATTAGCCAGCCTTGCGGCGGCAAAAGGATTCTAAGCCCCCCCATGCTACGGTTCCCTGCGGTCCGAACCCGGTGCCGCATTAGGTTAGGGAACTGGGCGATAATAGCTCCTCCGCATCCCAAAGCGCGCTGCCCTCCTAGGCGCGCAACACTAAGTAATCCAAGCCAACCCACATTACTGACTAACGGTGGATAATCAAATTTCTTAGACGTACTAAAGACAACTCCATGAATGAGCAAAATGAAGGTTGCATTAATGAGAAAGATCTCTGGGGAAACCGCTAAAAAAAGATTGAACATGTGGGAGGATCCGAACGAATTCTGCTTTCATTTCCCACGTATGGAGCACTGAGTTACTTACGTTACGGTCTGAAGAAGAAGGTAGGCTGCACGCGGCTAGGAAGGCTACGTCCCATGCGTCAGTTTGTGGATCGCGGTCTCACACACTAATCGCACTATGTGGAAGAGTGGGGACTAAGGAAATTGTCTCTAAGGAAAGTTCTCTTCCAAATGAGCTATTTAGAAAAAAAAATCAATCTTAAAAGATTTTATTTTCTTTTGTATCTTTCGATACGGGATACTGTGAGAAGGGTTCCTTTGAATCTCTTTTAAATAAAGATCCAAAGTTTTTTCCTTCAGTGGAACTCCTCCCTTTTTATAAAAGAGACATTCCCTTATCTCATACCGATTCGTGTAAATGCGATCTCTACTATACTCATCGTGGAGCAGCTCTTCCTCTATGCTTTTTTCTATGATATGCTGTTTGTCCACCAAATCATGATAAGCTGTTGTACTGATTTGATCACTATTCTCCAAGAGGTGCCGATTGAGGCGACCCTCAAGTTCGTCGTAACGCTGCCCGTCTTCTATAACCGGTTTGATCACCTCAAGACCTACAGGAGGGGCGCTTCGGTGCGCTACAGGATGGTCCCGCAGGTAATCCTCTTCTGCCACGTGAGGCTGGTGAGAAGGTCCGGGAAGCATCCAATGCGCCAGAGAGGGGCTTGCTTCCGTAGTGACGAGTGCTCGAAAAGCACAGCCAATCACGAAGGCCAGAGCGGAGGAGCAGCCCATCTTGCTAAAAAGCAAAGAGAGGGCCTTCACCCCTATGAAGCCCGCTACTTTTGAAAGTACATCAATAAAAAACGAGATTCCCCCTATCGAAAGACAGAGAAGATAGAAAAGCATCAGAAGAGCGATGAATAAGAGAAACGGAATGAACGCCCTAGCACTGCGAAATCAATTCATTCTCACTGAAGATCCAACCCGTATCATTTGCACTTTCATCGATTTTATCATTAGTATAATCTATCTATTTTATCATTAGTATAATCTATCTATTTTATCATTAGTCTATAGTTTGCAGCTTATCAAGCTTTCAATCCGTTCTTAGACCTACCGGTGACCAGCTTCGCGAGACCTTTTCGATCTACACATGACTAAGCTCTATTGGGCGGTGGCTTATCGAAGCACTACTTGATAAGATCAGTAATAAAAAGAAAGACCTGCCCTTTCGGTGAAGTTGCTTTCTTCTCTTATGATATTTCTAGTTGGATTCAAAGAGCGCTCCTAAATGCCTTACACAATTCAAGAGTTAAGAAAGGCTCTTATTCATTCTTTTTATAATATAGGAAGAAGGAGATCTGACTTCTTAGAAGGAAATGAGCTACCTAGACCTTTGTTTTTTATGTACAGGTCTCGTGAAGAGAGAAGATAGGAAGAGGAGTACGCGAAAGGAGACTGTGAAGTAGCTAGGTGATAAGAAGACTAGCTCGGGCTTGAAAGCTTGAACGTATAGGCTGTTGGATCACAATAGGTGGAGTCTCTAAAAGCCTTATAGAAGCATGAGACTGAAGAAGTCAGGCATCAGTTGGTGTGAATGACTCCGGCCGAAAGGTTAGCGAATCCGACTTCATTCTTTTTGAGGGAAAGAACCGACCCCAACCAAGGGGGCTGTGCCTCCCTAAGCTGTCTTGATCCCTTAAGGGTTTCGGAATGGAAGGGCAGTTAATGGAAGAGTAACTGCTTCACCGGGAAGACTAAATGGCTGTGAAGAAGCTGTCATAGCCTATTGATCTCTTAGTGGATAAGGGAATGCAACTCAATAGAAAGACTTGTTCTCTCAGGAACACCTGTAACATCCTCCCCCGATAGACTTCAGTCCACTCTTGAGGAATAGGATGATCAGATAGGTAAATCCCCGCTAACTTACAAATCTAACTACCTGAAAGGGCCTTAAATGTGAGCCAGTAGACCTGGGTGGCTTGTCTGAAAAACTCAACGACTTCCAGGCCTCCAAGATCTGCTGAAGGAGACGGGATGACAATAGAATGACTGATTTACGGCTTTACGATCTCAGAGCAGCGTAAGGCAATTATAGCTCTTTTTTCGCCTTCTCAATCTCATCTCAAGTCAGGGCTCAGTTGCACTAAGATAGAAAGATTTGTCTTTTTTTCCTCTCTTTATCCAGTCGGGCTTGTCTCAAGACTAAATCGAATCTAACTAACGTTCTTCATCAAGCTGTCAGTTTCCTTCCTCGCCTACAGGATATGATGCAGATGTAATGGGACTCAAGCTGTAAAACACACTAAGTCTTCTATGTCCGATAGATTGGTCACGAAGTCAAGATGAATATAGCTTCTTACGGATTCATTTATAAGCATAAAGGTTATCTGAATTGAAAAGAAAAAAGAATAGACTAGCTTCACCCATGTCCTTCATCTCAAAGTTGGATGATTAGTGGCATTTATCAATTCCTTGTCATTTCCAGCCTTCGTCAAGATAGAAAGTTCGTCAAGATAGAAAGAAAGGATCCCTCCTTACTACCATCCATTTCTCTAAGACTAAGATCGATAGACGAATGCGCCCCGTGATGAAGAGAAACTTCTTAGTCCCAGAGTCTTGTAACTCGCTTTGTCTTGAAACTCAGCGCTGAAAGCCCAGTCAGCTAAGGAAGCTCAGTCAGTTGATAGATGTAACACTAAGCCAATCTGGAAAGTTGAGTAGAATCAAGAAACTGGCATACCTTGAATCTAGCCTACAATCCGATCTTTCTTCTCTTAGTAAATTGATAGTCGTCACTGAGCTATGCTTCTTTGTTGAGATCGCTTGCCAAAAAGCTATAGTCAACTTCACTTTCACTTGCCTGACTTCTTTCGCTTCCCTCAAGGCTAGCAGAGGGGGCTAACCTTCGAGTAAGCTATATATAAGAATAAGAAAGATGGATTATCTATGCTAAAGGGAAAAGGGCATTCCTCTTTACTCTCAACAGCTTCTCAAAGAGCTTCTGAGACTAGTGAAAGAATTGAATTGCCTTGAACCCCCTCCTTCTTGCAAACAATTTATTCTTCCCAATTCAACTCATTACGTATTCGTTTCACTATGTTCAACTCATTCGGTCAATGAATGATTTTAAGTTCACAAATTGGCTTGGGGTTCAAGATTTCAGATATATAGGGCCTGCTTTGCCCCTTGATCAATCGAATTACCTTCAGATGGCCGATTTCTGCCGCCGTACAGTAAGTACCTTGTGGCATTATCACAGTGGATGATGCTTGGGAGGTATGTGTATGTATTTTAGAGATTGGAAGCTTGGTTCTGTGTCTGCATTTCGTTGATAATAACAGAGAGGCTTACAATTGGTGTTGTTCAACCTTGACAGGTACATGGGGCTGCAGATTATTAGAGAAAGAACAAGGCATTTCAATTCTCATATTTGACTCAGCTTTCAGATTGCTGGCTTGGGAGGATGTCTGTACGCCTAAAGGGAGGATTAGGCATTCGTCAAATGAATCAAGTGAATGAGGCCCTGCTCGACGCTTGGAGAGACTCTGTATCGACTGAATCGTATTGGGCGAAAATATGCTCATCAAAGTACAGGCATAACAACCAGGGCAGATCTTGTATTAATCTACTATAACTATAGGATAGAAGGATAGAGTCCAAGGAACCTAAAAAACTCGAAGAAGAGCGACAAGTTCTCGAACAAACAGCGGGAGAAGCAGACTGAGCCTGTTACATTGATAAAAGGCAGTCCTATGATCACCATCTTCAAAAAGAAAAAGGACACATACTACGACCAGTAAGCTCAGCACGAGTATCGACCTACTGAGGCAATGACCATGCACCTAAAGCCACTTTACATAAAAGTGCATATTGAAGGAGTCTTGGTCGATGGAGGGTATAGATTTCAAAGTGCCAATTTTTTCTTTCTCGGTGTGAATCATAGCTAGAAATTACATTCTTTCTCATTCACTCGGTTGGCTAAGAAGCGATCGGACTCTTAGATCAGAACTCAAGTCAAGACAGTTAACCACCATCCATTCCGAAGAGAGCCTTAGGACATCCGCTTAAACCAACTCTGCTGGTCTGAAGCCTATTAGTCAGTCGGTCTTCAACTCCCGGTAATATTCTACCTAGTGAGAAATGCCAATTGCGAGCTCTAGCAGATGTTCCCGATCTTGAATTTCTTTCATTTAACTCCCTTCTTTTCTGGTAAGGAAAGACCTAAACCCGTGCCGTCTCAGCTTACTATTTACTTTAGGTTTTTTGTTTGCAAATCGCCTGAACTTTTAGAGTTTCAAGCAGGAACTTTCCGAAAGGAATCTTGGAAAATCGGCCTAAGAAAAGAAGACGAGGTGAAGGAAAGCAGAATGATTTGAGTGTTCCGGGGAGATCGAATATTAACTAGCTAACTCGATGGAACGTCGAAGCTAGCCAGCTTTGAAGTAATAGGAATTAGGTAAAAAGCAAGGACCGATTGGACAGCGAAAGCTAAGCGACAAAGAGCAGGAAGAGGTTTAGGAATAAGTAAGAAAGCAGCAAATCCTTACTCGAAGAGAGGGAGAGATAGTTTATGATCGAAGACCACGAACTTTAGGAATGGGGTCAGTGCAAAGCAGAAGATGAATTCATTGGTGGAATGTCAAGGTCAAATCGTGAAAGCAAAGTGAGTCTTAAGTCTACGCAACTAATGGTAGCTCCACCATTTCATGCACTTCTCTTCGGCTCATTAAGAGCGGGATCCGGGGTAAGAAAGTAAGATTGAACTACTGAATAAGAGAAGCATTGTGATTTCCTTGAAAAAAGGACTTTAGCGTCTCATTGCGGAAGCAGAAGTTCAATCATTCCTCATTCACTTCTAGGGCTTGGGTTAGAGAGGGGGGAATAGATTAAATAAATAAAGTCGAAGTGCAGTTCCTATTTCTCAGCTCAGATTAGAGCACCAGGCAAAGGAGTAGGAGCAGCCGCTGGAGAACCACCATAGCCATCCATGGAAGTAAGAATAGCAGCAGAAGTAGTAGTAGGAACATGGGCACTGGAAAAAGATTCAATCGATCCAGCTCTGATAACAAAGCAGTAGGCAAGCCTTAGGACCATCCATACCTCTAAGCCCGAGACTTTTTCCCGGAGCGCATCACAGAATGCTTTGTGAATAGCCTCTCTGTTTCATACCGATACCTGTCAGATTCCATAGCTAATGAATCTCTTTCTTTTTCAACTCTTTCCCGTCACGCAAGAAGATTTTCTTGCACAAACCTAGTAGTTATTTGTCCTGCCGATCTTGGGTGAACTGATGACACTGATGCTCCAAGACCAAGAGTTTTCACAGCCAAAGCTATTGAAGCTGCTCCCTCCCCTTCACTTGAATTCTAGCTTTCTGCTCTTCAAGAGTAAGATTGGTTCTTAGAGCTAGGAGTTGCCTTTCACAGTGAGATAGCCGACTTACTATGATTTGATGGCATTCTATCTAATAAAGACAAAGAAAGTAGGAAGTAATGAAAGAATGGATTGAAGCCGATCTTAATCTTAATAAAGATGGACCACTGGCCGCCCGAGGCCTAATCTCTTTCACTGAAGCTTAGCCCTTTTTTGAGGCGTAAAAAGTTTCAATTGAGAGTATACTCCGAGGATGAAAGGAGAACTTATATCGAATGAGAGATAAAGGACGGATGAAACGAAAAGGAAAGAACGGAAAAAGAAGAGCTGCAAGACCAGATACCAGAGAATCAACCAAAACTGGGAAATCAACAGAAGAAGCAGAAGAAAGAAGTCGACCAAAGGGGTGCTGATCAGTCCATAAAAGTCCCTAACGTGAGTGCTCTAGAATTTGCTAAAAGATTTATGGCCTATTCTATAAGGTTACACTTTACTTTAGTCCTGTGTCCCTTCGGGTTCTCCGTACTCTCTCTTCTCTTCTGGAGTTTCCACTTTCCTGTTTTCGGAACTGCGAGTCAATTTGCTGTGTTCGTACAGGTTACGCGGTGGATCTTCTCTTATAAGGTCTACTCACGTCAAGGTCTTCCGGCATCTAAACGTTGGAAGCGCCATTATCTCTTAATGTTTTCGCTGACTGGCTTTACCATTGAAGTTTTGGTTAGCATTTCCAGATTTGGGAGTGTTGACTGCAGAGCAGTATGGAATGGTAAGGGCGTTTATCATGGAGCGTGTACGTCCACTTCAATGAAGTTGAAATTGATCGGATTCGTACTTTCTATGGTGACGATGCAGATTGCGTGTTTTAAAGATTTTTGAAAGAAAGATGGATGGAGCGATATCTGCATTGGTATGCTACTGCATGGTTGGACTACTAGAGCAACGGCACTACTGCAAGCTTAAGAATAGAGTCGTGTGAGTGCATGGTTGGTCCTGAACCAGAGATGAGGTAAGGATAGCATGATTAACTAGTTGCGGGTCACTGCTACTTGGCTAGAGACCACTGAACATCATTTGGATGTGCCAAGGGAATATGGGCTTAGGCCTCTTTGATGGTTGTCATTCTCATGGCTATTTGGATGGACTCATATCCTTTGCATTCTTTCATGTGAGGAGCCAACTCCACAACTTTGACGGGCTTTTTTTGAATAGATCTTGACTTGGGCTTGCTTTGATGATGGGTAGGCTTGTCGTGCTTTCGCCCTTCTGTGGGCATTTTACATGGATGAATTCATACCATACAAAGATACACTTTAAACTATAAGATTGACTATGGAAGAATATTAAACATCTATTGAATAGCTATAAAAAATACGGTGTTTTAGCAACTTTGAAGTTAGGAATCCTCCTTATGGAAAGGATTTCATATTACAACGAAAAACACGGGCTTTTAGCAACTCGGATTGACTTCAATCATCCCCTAGCGCCACTAGCTCTTCTTCGGTCGAGCCTACTTCCTTACGACCTCTGCAGCAGCTTGTGCGGGATAGTTCACCAACATTACCTATTTAACCAATCTTCTAGCGAGAGTTAGGAACTCTTATGAACGAAGAATGCTTCGAGATGCTTTCTTGCGACTGAACGCAAATAAACGTCTATTCTGAATGGTAAGTAGGCGTCACTCTTCCTTTAAGTCTTTCCAGAAGCTATTCTTCCCATCAACTTCGATTGAAGTAGTTTACCGCGGTTAAAGTCCTCTCGAGCTCAACGACCATAAACACTTTCTTGAGTAAGATTTCTTGCTTTAACTCGTCCATCTCCTAACGCCACTTACAGGCATGCTTCTGAGCCTAACGCGTATAGCGCCAGGAAGCATCATCGATTTAGATCGCCAAAGTCGACCTACGGGAACCTGAGCTAGCCACGCTGCTATGTAATACTTTCTAGGAATACTTTCTGTCAACGCCAGCTCTTCAGTGGTCAAGAGTCTCTTTTAGCTTGCTGTTCAGTGGAGCGCTAGCCCGCTCTTCAGTGGTCGCTGTCGCTTGATTCTCCTATTCAACAATAACACTTGGAATAGGAAAGCTCCCGAAGTCTCAATCGAAAACTGGCGCCGTGAAGTGACTATAGCAGCGATCGATGGCTTGTCATTCGCGCGTTGAGCACGACTAGTTGAACTTGAAAGAGATTCTTGCTCCCGGAACTCCTTCGAAGCGTAGAGGGGCGGAATACGAGAGAGAGTAGCTCGACTGAAAGGCGCGACTTGCCAGGCTTGAACTGGCTGCAAATCTTTCGATTTACTTTTCCGTAGGAGTCGCTTTGGTCACGCAGTTCGGTTCGGGTTCTTTATCCCCTATCCTACATCTGCGAGTCATTAGACTAGATTCTTTTTTTATCCACGACACTACTTTTGATTTATAGTAAATGATTCCCTCGGCGAACCCTCTGGAGGGGGGCGGAATTCTCAATTCCAAAATCTTGAATGGTTCCCCAGAGCCTCTGATAGTTGCGGACTGTGAACCGCTCCCCAGAAAAGATTTGTTGCCGTATCTCGAGCCAATTCCGCACCAAATTAGCCCGGTGGTACCCTTGGGCTAATAGGTACTTCTCTATTTCCCTCTCGACCAAGATTTGATAGTCTATAATTTGCGTCATAACCTGCGGACTAAGCGGCCGGATATTTAGTTGATTCCGCAGATCCAAGCGGGTCCGGAGAGCTCTTCGGCGGACCTCGTCTGCCCATAAGGGTTCCGGGTCGATAGCCGCCGGAATCTGCTGCGGTTCCGCTATAACCGGACCCACTTGCCCATTTTGTTGCCAAGCATAGGGGGCAGGGGGTTCCGCAAAGAACCCGGAGGTATCGATGGGGGGAGTCTCTGGATTCCCAGAACAAAATGCCAATGACGGCAGGGGAAGGAAGATTCCCAACAGAAAGATAAATAGGAAATCAGGGGTTTCCCACCTTGGTTTTAACCAACCTTTTTTTTGTAACATATTATGACCAGGTACAGCATCACATTTTACACCTGAGGAAGGTACAGCCCAACTATGAAGTACATCAGCAGATGTTACAATAATACGTAGATGACTTTTGGCTGGTACAACCACTCGATTGTCCACTTCTAATAAACGTAATTGACCCAATTCTAGATCATCTTCTGGAATCGTATAACTGTCAAAAGTGAGTGACTGTTCATCGGAAATAATAAAGAGATACAGAGTATTACTATAAATAAACAACCAATAGATAGAATTAAATAGGCAGAAAGAAGCAATGAAAAAAAAATTCAAGGACCATGCAGCTCCCGCCAAAGCAAGAAAAGCAGCAATGATAGCAGTTAAAGTTCTGATGAACTCCCTAAACATGAGTTGGTTTTTCTGTCCTTATTCATTATTTCATTTACGCCGAAATATTGCGCTAGGTTACTTTCGATCTCACATTCCCCCCGTACTACTTCTCAACCTTCTGTGAACATTTCTTCCTTTAAGCGTAAAACTTCAGATTTTAAGGCCTTTCCACTGCATAAAAAAAACTTGAATGAGATCTACGAAATGATCGACTCAAATAGATGGTTATCATAAGCTATTTCTTTTCCTCCTCTTCCAGTTCTATTAAGAAAAAGGCCATCATGGACCAAGATCCAAAGGGATCAATCTTTTACACCGATGTATCGTACTCTCTCGACCAGGTCATCATAAGAAATGCAATGCAAAATCTTTCCGAAGTGTTATAAAGAGGGAAGGCGCGCTACAACTAACATAACAGCCTCTTCCTTGCCCCCCTAAGAATCCAAGGGTGACCTTTGGATGTTGTCGTGACACTTTGGTTACGAAGGTTATCGGGGTCTAGGTTTATGGATGGATTCAGTAATCGAAAGTCCCTCCAACTCAATCAATATCAACAACATGTCGTGACCGGTTAGGCTTGGTTGATTTTGTCAGAAAAGAAAGTAGGTTTCGGGGGTTCATTGATTAGTACACCCCCGGTGCTGGTAAGGTCGGGACCGTGGTCGTACGTCTCCGGTTTGCCGGCCTATCTTCTTTCTGAGATTGACCAGGCAGCTGGGTTGGTTTGGCTATTCTTTTCTATTGAAAAGGAGTCAGCTGTCTGCGCGAGTCATCTTCTTCTAGGCTCCGCTGGACG